AAAATAACATAGAGGTTTTTTGGATAAATAAGATTCATGGTATCCTTCTTATTTGTAATTACCTAAACTTTGAACAGACAAAAAATACATTTGATAGAAAACCATTAACAACAGAAATTTTGTATTTCTTGAACTTAATCAATGAACGTACTGAAAAAACACCATCAAGTTTAAATTTGAATTTTAAAGAGCTTTCTTTACTTCCCGAACAAGAACAAGTAAAAATGGATTCAGAAGATCAAAAAAAAAATTATAAATTTCTATTTGATGCAGTTATAAGAGACCCTAACGATCAAAAAATAAAAAAAAAACCTATCGGACTAAAAGAAATCAGTAAAAAAGTTCCTCGATGGTCATACACTTTAATTAACGACTTGGAACAACAGGAGGGAGAAAACGAAGAGGGGGCGGCAACGGATTATGAGATTCGTTCACGAAAAGCCAAACGTGTAGTTATTTTTACTGATAACCCACAAAATACTGATACTAATACCAAAGATACTAATAATCCTGATGAAACAGACCAAGAGGCTTTGATACGTTATTCACAACAACCGGATTTTCGTCGAGACATAATAAAAGGTTCTATGCGCGCTCAAAGACGTAAAACAATTATTTGGAAACTTTTTCAAGCAAATGTACATTCACCCCTTTTTTTGGATCGAATAGAAAAAGACGTTTTTTTTTCTTTTGATATCTCTGAGCCGGTGAAAATTTTTTTTAAAAATTGGATGTGGAAAAACACAAAATTAAAAATTTCAGATTATACAGAAAAAAAGCCAAAAGACAGTGAGAAAAACAAAGAAAAAGAAAAAATAGAAGAAGACAAAAGAAGAGAAAAGACACGTATAGAAATAGCAGAAGTATGGGATAGTATTATATTTGCTCAAATAATAAGAGGTCTTCTGTTAGTAACCCAATCGATTTTTAGAAAAAAGATTCTATTACCCTTCTTGATAATAGTTAAAAATATTGTACGCATACTATTGTTTCAATTTCCCGAATGGTCCGAGGACTTAAAGGATTGGAATAGAGAAATGCATATTAAATGCACTTATAATGGCGTCCAATTATCAGAAACAGAATTTCCGAAAAACTGGCTAACAGACGGTATTCAGATAAAGATCCTATTTCCTTTTCGTCTGAAACCTTGGCACAAATCTAAGCTACAAAAAACTTATACCAATCAAATGAAAAAGAAAGGACAAAAAAATGATTTCTGTTTTTTAACAGTTTGGGGAATGGAAACTGAACTGCCTTTTGGCTCTGCCCAAAACCACCTTTCATTTTTTGAACCTATTTTTAAAGAACTCAACAAAAAAATTAGAAAATTGAAAAAGCAGTGTTTTCTAGTTCTAAGAATTTTAAAAGAAAAAACACAAATTTTTCGAAATGTTTCAAAAGACATAAAAAACCGGTTTAGTAAAACCATTCTATTTCTAAAAGAAATAGTAAAAGAACTCGAAAAAATAAACCCAATTCTATTATTTGGATTGAGAGAACTAGAAATATATCAATTCAGTGAAACTAAAAAAGAAAAAGATTCAATAAGAAATAAGCAGCTAATTCACGAATCGTTCAGTCAAATTAGATCTACAGATTGCACAAATTATTCATTAACAAAAAAAAAAATCAAAAATTTGACTGATAGAACAAATACACTCATAACTCAAATAGAAAAAATAAAAAAAGAGAACAAAAAAGAATTTATAATCCCAAATATCAGTTCTAACAAAAACAAAATGAGTTATGATGATAAAAAATTAGAATCGCCAAAAAATATTGGGCAGATATTAAAAAGAAGAAATGCTCGACTAATCCGTAAATCACATTATTTTATAAATTTTTTTTTGATTGAAAGGATATACATAGATATCTTTTTAGGTATCATTAATATCCCGAATATCAATGCACAATTCTTTCGGGAATCAACAAAAAAAATCCTTAATAAATACATTTACAACGACAAAGATATTTCTAATAATGAAACAAATCAAGAAAGAATTTATAAAAAAAACAAAAGTCTAATTCACTTTATTTCGACTATAAAAAAGTCACTTTCTACTATCAGTAATAAAAGTAGTAATAAAAACGCACAGACCTTTTTTGACTTATCCTACGTGTCACAAGCATATGTATTTTACAAATTATCACAACCCCTAGCCCTTAACTCATACTTATACAAGTTAAGATCCATTTTTCAATATAACGGAACAGCTTTTTTTCTTAAGAATGAAATAAAGGATTATTTTGTTGGAATCCAGAAAATATTTCATTCCAAATTAAGACATAATTCTCTTCGAAATTCTGGAATGAATCAATGGAAAAATTGGTTAAAAGGTCATGATCAATATCATTTATCTCCGATTAGATGGTCTAGCTTAGTACCACAAAAGTGGCGAAATAGAGTCAATAAACACTCTATAGCTAAAACTAACCATTTAAAGAAATGCGATTCATACGAAAAAAACCGATTAATTCACTACGAAAAACAAAAAAAATTTGAAGGCGCCTCATTACAAAAGGAAAAAGAGAATTTAAAAAAACACTATAGATATGATCTTTTAGCATATAAATTTATATCATCTAAATCAATTAATTATGAAGATCAGAAAAACTCATCTATTTATGGATTACCATTACAAGCAAATAATAACCAAGAGATTATTTATAATTACAGCACACATAAACGAAAATTTTTTAATGTGCTAGGAGATATCCCTATCAATAATTATCTAGTCGAAGATGATATTATAGATATGGAGAAAAATCCGGACAGAAAATATTTTGATTGGATAATTCTGAACTTTTGTCTTAGAAAGAAAGTAGATATTGAGGACTGGATCAATATTGATACTGACACCACTAGTAATAAATATAGTAAGACTTGGGGGAATAATTATCAACTACTTGATAAAATCGATACGAAGGGTCTTTTTTATCTTACGATTCCTCAAAATAAAGAAATCAACCTATCCAATAAAAAAAAAAAACTTTTTGATTGGATGGGAATGAATGACGAAATACGAAGTTGTCCCATATCAAATCTGGAACGTTGGTTTTTCCCAGAATTTTTTATACTTTATAACACGTATAAGATTAAACCATGGGCCATCCCAATCAAATTTATTCTTTTGGATTTGAATATAAACGAAAATGCTAGTGAAAATAAAAGCATCACGGGAAAGAAAAAAAGAGATATATCAATATTTTCGAATGAAAAAAAATATCTTGAATCAGAAAACCGAAATCAAGTAAAAAAAGAATCCGCAAGCCAAGCAGGTTTTGAATCATCTCTCTCAAAGCAAGACAAAGATATTGAAGAAGGTTTTGTGGGATCAGACATGAAAAAAGATCGAAATAAAAAACAATACAAGAACAATACGGAAGCAGAGTTTGATTTCTTCCTAAAAAGGTATTTGCGTTTTCAATTGAGATGGGATGATGTTTTAAATAAAAAAATGATCAATAACATCAAAGTATATTGCCTTCTGCTTAGACTGATAAATCCAAGAGAAATTTCTATATCCTCTATTCAAAGGGGCGAAATGAGCCTGGATATTCTACTGATTCAGAAAGATTTAACTCTTAGAGAATTGATGAAAAAGGGAATATTGATTATCGACCCAATCCGTCTGTCTATAAAAAATGAAGGACAATTTATTATATATCAAGCCATAGGTATTTCGTTGGTTCATAAGAGTAAACATGAAATCAATCAAAAGTACCTAGCAAAAAGCACTGTTGATAACAAGAATTCTGCTGAATTCATTACAAAATCTCAAAAAATAACTGGAAATAGAGACAACAATCATTATGATTTGTTTGTTCCTGAAAATATTTTATCCCCTAGACGTCGTAGAAAATTGAGAATTCTAATTTGTTTTAATTCGAGAAATGCTGCATTTTGTAATGGGAAGAAGGAAAACAGTCAAGTTTTGCATAAAAGCAAAAGAGACACAAATAAACTAATTAAATTAAAGTTCTTTCTTTGGCCTAATTATCGATTCGAAGATTTAGCTTGTATGAATCGATATTGGTTTGATACTAATAATGGCAGTCGTTTTAGTCTGGTAAGGATACATATGTATCCGCGATTAAAAATTCGTTAGTTAATGGTAGATTTGTTTTTCCTATATTTCCCGTAGCATGATCTATGAAAACAAAGAAATGCACACATGCATTGCCTTACATTCCATTATGATACAAGATTCATTGACATATCAATTAGATCTATAAATGATCACCAAAATCTTCTTTTTTTTTTCTATTTTAGGTCTAAATACATTTTTATCTTTTGTGAGTACCGAAAAGAATATTTTGGTATACCTATTCGAATACAATTTTATTTGATCAAATTTGGAATTTTGTTAAAAATATTGTGTATACTAAATTAAACTGAATGGCATTATTATTATTGATCAATAAAACTACCTAACACTAAAAAAAGGATAGGAAAAAGTGGGGGGGGGGACAGATTTCATTTTATGGCAAAAAATTCATTCATCTCGGTTATTTCGCAAGAAGAAAAAGAAGAAAAAGGGGGATCTGTTGAATTTCAAATACGCAGCCTCACCAATAGGATACGAAAACTTTCTTCCCATTTGGAATTGCACAGAAAAGACTATTTATCTCAGAGAGGCCTACGTAAAATTTTGGGAAAACGCCAACGGCTGCTATCTTATTTGTCAAAGAAAAATAGAATATGTTATAAAGAATTAATTAATCAGTTGGATATTCGGGAATCAAAAACTCGCTAATTTGAAAAAGCAGTTTGTTTTGAATTATTTGATTTATTAGATCTTGAATTTTAATGAACTTATTTTAGTTTTCAGCAATTCATGAAAGACTGAATCGAGGAAAAACCTATGAATATACCAGCTACAAGAAATGACCTCATGGTAGTAAATATGGGACCCCACCACCCATCAATGCATGGTGTTCTTCGACTCATCGTTACTCTAGATGGTGAAGATGTGATTGACTGTGAACCAATATTGGGCTATTTACACCGAGGGATGGAAAAAATTGCGGAAAACCGAACAATTATACAATATCTGCCTTATGTAACGCGTTGGGATTATTTAGCTACTATGTTCACAGAAGCAATAACCGTAAATGGCCCGGAACAGTTGGGAAATATTCAAGTGCCTAAAAGAGCCAGCTATATCAGAGTAATTATGTTGGAGTTGAGTCGTATAGCTTCTCATCTGCTATGGCTCGGTCCTTTTATGGCAGATATTGGTGCACAGACGCCTTTTTTCTATATTTTCCGAGAAAGGGAATTAATATATGATCTATTCGAAGCTGCCACCGGTATGAGAATGATGCATAATTTTTTTCGTATCGGAGGAGTGGCTGCTGATCTACCTCATGGCTGGATAGATAAATGTTTGGATTTTTGCGATTATTTTTTAACAGGAATCGCTGAATATCAAAAACTTATTACACGGAATCCTATTTTTTTAGAACGAGTTGAAGGAGTAGGCATTATTGGTACAGAGGAAGTAATAAATTGGGGTTTATCAGGACCAATGCTCCGGGCTTCCGGAACACAATGGGATCTTCGGAAAGTTGATCATTATGAGTGTTACGACGAATTTGATTGGGAAGTACAGTGGCAAAAAGAAGGAGATTCGTTAGCTCGTTACCTAGTCCGAATAGGTGAAATGACAGAATCCATAAAAATTATTCAACAGGCTCTGGAAGGAATTCCGGGAGGGCCATATGAGAATTTAGAAATCCGATACTTTGATAGAGAAAAGAATCCCCAATGGAATGATTTTGAATATCGATTTATTAGTAAAAAACCTTCTCCTACATTTGAATTACCGAAACAAGAACTCTATGTGAGAGTCGAAGCCCCAAAAGGAGAATTGGGAATTTTTCTGATAGGGGATCAGAGTGGTTTTCCTTGGAGATGGAAAATTCGCCCACCGGGTTTTATCAATTTGCAAATTCTTCCTCAGTTAGTTAAAAGAATGAAATTGGCTGATATTATGACGATACTCGGTAGTATAGATATCATTATGGGAGAAGTTGATCGTTGAAATGATAATTGATATGACAGAAATACAAGATATCAACTCTTTTTCTAGATTGGAGTTTTTAAAAGAGGTCTATGGAATTATATGGGTCCTTATTCCGATTTTGACTCTTGTATTAGGAATCACAATAGGTGTACTGGTAATTGTATGGTTAGAAAGAGAAATATCCGCAGGGCTACAGCAACGTATTGGACCTGAATACGCCGGTCCTTTGGGAGTTCTCCAAGCTCTAGCAGACGGGACAAAACTTCTTTTCAAAGAAAATCTTCTTCCATCGAGAGGAGATACTCGTTTATTCAGTATCGGACCATCCATAGCAGTCATATCAATTTTAGTAAGTTATTCAGTAGTTCCTTTTGGCTATCACCTTGTTTTAGCGGATCTCAATATCGGTGTTTTTTTATGGATTGCCATTTCCAGTATTGCTCCTATTGGACTTCTTATGTCAGGATACGGGTCAAATAATAAATATTCCTTTTTAGGTGGTCTACGAGCTGCTGCTCAATCAATTAGTTATGAAATACCATTAACTTTATGTGTGTTATCAATATCTCTACGTGTGATTCGTTGAGACATCAATTTTTCTCTATTTCTTCCTATATATTATTTTCTTTCTAGGAAAAGGGGTAGAATGAATTGAGTAGATATCTTCATTTTTTATTCATTATTCGGATTGATGAACTAAATCAGATAGTTGTATGAGTGAAAGAAAACAGCTTTTATATAAATTCGCAGTAAAGATATTGAGTCTCATTTTCTATGTATAAGAGTTAGAGAGTTGAGCGGAAATAAACAGAAGCAGAAGATACCGTTTACCCCAAGATAGGTTGATTAGTCATCCTGACTTGAAGCGGGCTCAAAAGATCAACCGTATTGAGTTTTCACTATCGTTTGTATGTATTTTCATATATGTATTACCATATTTCATACATGTATTACCATAAAGGGCGATTGAACAAAAACGAGTGGATAGGTAGAAACACCAAGATACGCAAAGGATTAGTAATGGAGATTATGTAAATTATCCAAAAGTAGACATTTCTACATAATACACAAAGAATACTAATTGGGGCTTTAAATTTGTAGAAGTGATCAGGCAGTACTCCCCACAATTCCGATCCAGAGTATGCTCCTATACGCCGATTAAATAAATGACTATTGGGAACGAAATAATCCTTTTTTTTTTTTGTAAGTCCCCCTTTTTCAGAAACAGAAAGAAGAATAGGAACGAAAAAATCGAAAGGAATACAAAAGAATAAAAAAGATCTTTTTTATTCTTTTTTTCCTATATTCATATTTATATCGATACAATTCGTGTCATAATTCATGGATTAATGTACTGTATAATTTTTTTTTCGTAAGTGAAAACGATGGGTTATTTATTTTTTTACAAGGAGTATTTTATTGAAGAATCAAGTTATTACTCAACAAAGAAAAATTTAAATGATTATGTAAATTTTTAAAGAAAGGATGAGATCAATTCAGAAGTACTTTTTTTGCATATTCTTTATTATTAATTATTAATATTAATTTTTTTTAAGAATTATTAAAACATAACAGACAGAATTCGATTGGTCTAATTTTGGACCGTATGATAGATTTTAATCTTATCTATCTTATAACCAAGCAGCTCAAGATAAAACGGCCCGGTCCTTAGATTTTTTTATGGCCCTTAAGGAGCCGTATGAGGTGAAAATCTCATGTACGGTTTTGGAATAGCGATGGAAACAGTGATGGTACCACCGACTATGATTATCTAATAGTTCAAGTACAGTTGATATAGTTGAGGCGCAATCAAAATATGGTTTTTGGGGATGGAATTTGTGGCGTCAACCTATAGGGTTTATCGTTTTTCTAATTTCTTCCCTAGCAGAATGTGAGAGATTACCTTTTGATTTACCAGAAGCGGAAGAAGAATTAGTAGCAGGTTATCAAACCGAATATTCAGGGATCAAATTTGGTTTATTTTACGTTGCTTCCTATCTAAACCTATTAGTTTCGTCATTATTTGTAACAGTTCTTTACTTGGGCGGTTGGAATATCTCTATTCCGTATATATTTGTTTCGGATCTTTTTGAAATAAATCAACGATATGGAGTTTTGGGGGCGACAATTGGTATCTTTATTACATTAGCTAAAACTTATTTGTTTTTGTTCATTCCTATCGCAACAAGATGGACTTTACCTAGGCTAAGAATGGACCAACTGTTGAATCTTGGATGGAAATTTCTTTTACCTATTTCTCTCGGTAATCTATTATTAACAACTTCTTTCCAACTCTTTTCACTGTAAAGGAATATGATATTCACAACTTGGCTTAAACAAGAGAAATAAACAAACATCAAATTATTCATATATATTCACGATATGTTCCCTATGGTAACCGGGTTCATGAATTATGGTCAACAAACAGTACGAGCTGCAAGGTACATTGGTCAAAGTTTCATGATTACTTTATCCCACGCAAATCGTTTACCTGTAACTATTCAATATCCTTATGAAAAATTAATAACCGCGGAGCGTTTCCGCGGTCGAATCCATTTTGAATTTGATAAATGTATTGCTTGTGAAGTATGTGTTCGTGTATGTCCTATAGATCTACCCGTCGTCGATTGGAAATTGGAAACTGATATTCGCAAGAAACGGTTGCTTAATTACAGTATTGATTTTGGAATCTGTATATTTTGTGGTAACTGCGTTGAGTATTGTCCAACAAATTGTTTATCAATGACTGAAGAATATGAACTTTCTACTTATGATCGTCACGAATTAAATTATAATCAAATTGCTTTGGGGCGTTTACCAATATCAGTAATTGACGATTATACAATTCGAACAATTTTGAATTCTCCTCAAATAAAAAAGAAGTAAATCCCTTGATTAAAGAAAATTTTCGAATTACTAAGTACTAAGGTTTCTTTTGTTTGGTCACGCCCTACAAATCCCAACTATTCATTAGTTGGTAATAATAACGTCTTAATTTTAATTGAAAATCGAGTAATATATATAATTATTTCGAAATATAGTTTCTGATTGTAATTACTCTTTCAGATCAAGAATTAAATTAGTCCAATATCTGTACCCACATTAAGTCACATCCCTGAGAATTTCATTCAATTAGGAATTGATTATAAATCATAAAAAAAAATTTCTGGTCGAGTCTCAATAAGGTCATGAAAAACATTTCGATTTTTATCTCTTTTTTTACATATAATGGATTTGCCTGGACCAATACATGATTTTCTTTTAGTCTTTCTGGGATCAGGTCTTATATTAGGAGGTATAGGAGTAGTATTACTTACCAACCCAATTTATTCTGCTTTTTCATTGGGACTCGTCCTTGTTTGTATATCCTTATTCTATATTCTATTAAACTCTTATTTTGTAGCTGCTGCACAACTCCTTATTTACGTGGGAGCTATAAATGTTTTAATCATATTTGCTGTGATGTTCATGAATGGTTCAGAATATTACAAAGATTTGAATCTTTGGACCGTTGGGGATGGCGTTACTTTACTGGTTTGTACAAGTATTTTTGTTTTACTAATGAGTACTATTACGGATACGTCATGGTACGGGATTATTTGGACTACAAGATCAAACCAGATTATAGAGCAAGATTTGATAAGTAATAGTCAACAAATTGGAATTCATTTATCAACAGATTTCTTTCTTCCCTTTGAATTCATTTCAATAATTCTTCTAGCCGCTTTGATAGGTGCAATCGCTGTGGCGCGCCAGTAATAACTCTTAAATCTATAGAATTGGCAACAGCAATCCAAATGAAACTGCATTCTGTGTTATCACATCTATTTCTCTTCAATTCTAATTAAAGATTGTTTATGTCGAAAATAGAAATTATTTTATTCGATCTATTACCAATCTATTTATTTGTTCCGTACTTTTTAGATTCTAGTCAATTGAATCCGTTGAACTGTTGTTCATATTATATTGAAATGAATCAAAATTTAATTGATAAGGAGTTGGTCAATGATGCTCGAACATGTACTTGTTTTGAGTGCCTACTTATTTTCTATCGGTATCTATGGATTGATCACAAGCCGCAATATGGTTAGAGCCCTTATGTGTCTTGAACTTATACTGAATGCGGTTAATATAAATTTTGTAACATTTTCTGATTTTTTTGATAGTCGCCAATTAAAAGGCAATATTTTTTCAATTTTTGTTATAGCTATTGCCGCCGCTGAAGCAGCTATTGGACCTGCTATTGTTTCGTCAATTTATCGTAACAGAAAATCAACTCGGATTAATCAATCGAATTTGTTGAATAAGTAGTATTAATCATATAAATTAGAATATTCATAAATCCGAATTAGCATGTATTATGCATAATGTATGATCGTGTTTGCGAAAAAGTAAGAAATCAAAGTATCTTGGCTCCCTTACATGAGTCGGTCCAGAAGTAGATTGATTAAACAAATTCTGGTAAATCATTGATTCATCTGGTGTCTAAATATATGATTCATTTATAAATTTACTAGATCGAAAATTTAGGATGTTTAAAAAATTTATAGATCCAATGTCACATTCAGTAAAGATTTATGATACGTGTATAGGATGTACTCAATGTGTCCGAGCTTGCCCCACGGATGTATTAGAAATGATACCTTGGGACGGGTGTAAAGCTAAGCAAATTGCTTCTGCTCCAAGAACAGAGGACTGTGTCGGTTGTAAAAGATGTGAATCCGCCTGTCCAACGGATTTCTTGAGTGTTCGAGTTTATTTATGGCATGAAACAACTCGAAGTATGGGGCTAGCTTATTGATACGTTTCAGAAAACCTTACTTGAATATATTTAATTTTTTTTTTTACCGCCAAAAACCCGCGCTCCAAAATATATTATTTTGAGCGCGGGTTTTTCTGGTCCAAGTGTATCTTGTTTTTACCACGAATGATTTTCCTTGGTTAACGATAGTTGTAGTTTTGCCAATATCTGCGGGTTCTTTAATTTTCTTTCTCCCTCATAGAGGGAATAAGGTAATTAGGTGGTATACTATTTGTATATGCATAATCGAACTCCTTCTAATAACCTATACATTTGGGTATCATTTCCAATTGGACGATCCATTAATCCAACTGACAGAGAATTATAAATGGATCCATTTTTTTGATTTTTACTGGAGATTGGGAATAGATGGAATTTCTATAGGACCTATTTTACTGACAGGATTTATCACTACTTTAGCTACTTTAGCGGCCCGGCCGGTTACTCGAGATTCCCGATTATTCCATTTCCTGATGTTAGCAATGTATAGCGGTCAAATAGGACCATTTTCTTCTCAAGACCTTTTACTTTTTTTCATCATGTGGGAGTTAGAATTAATTCCCGTTTATCTACTTCTATCCATGTGGGGCGGAAAGAAACGTTTGTATTCAGCTACAAAATTTATTTTGTACACTGCGGGAGCTTCTGTTTTTTTATTAATAGGAGTTCTGGGTATTGGTTTATATGGTTCTAATGAACCAACATTAAATTTTGAAACATCAGTTAATCAATCGTATCCTGTAGCACTGGAAATAATTTTTTATATTGGATTTTTTATTGCTTTTGCTGTCAAATCGCCGATTATACCCTTACATACATGGTTACCAGACACCCATGGGGAGGCACATTACAGTACTTGTATGCTTCTAGCCGGAATATTATTAAAAATGGGAGCGTATGGAGTGGTTCGGATAAATATGCAATTATTACCTCATGCTCATTCTATCTTTTCTCCTTGGTTGATCATAGTAGGCACAATTCAAATAATCTATGCAGCTTCAACATCTCCGGGGCAACGTAATTTAAAAAAAAGAATAGCTTATTCCTCCGTATCTCATATGGGTTTCATAATTATAGGAATTGGTTCTATAAGCGATACAGGACTCAATGGAGCCATTTTACAAATAATCTCTCATGGATTTATTGGCGCTGCGCTTTTTTTCTTGGCAGGAACGAGTTATGATAGAATACGTCTTGTTTATCTCGAGGAAATGGGCGGAATGGCTATCGCAATTCCAAAAATATTCACGACTTTCAGTATCTTATCGATGGCTTCTCTTGCATTACCGGGCATGAGCGGTTTTGTTGCAGAATTGATAGTATTTTTTGGAATACTTAATAGCCAAAAATATCTTTTAATGACAAAAATAGTAATTACTTTTGTAATGGCAATTGGAATGATATTAACTCCTATTTACTCATTATCTATGTTACGTCAGATGTTCTATGGATACAAACTTTTTAATGCTCCAAACTCTTCTTTTTTTGATTCTGGGCCACGAGAGCTATTTGTTTCGCTCTCTATACTTCTACCTGTAATAGCTATTGGGATTTATCCGGATTTCGTTTTCTCACTATCAGTTGATAAAGTCGAAGCTATTCTATCTAATTTTTTTATCGATAGTTTTCCTTAGTAAACCAAAACATCAAACAGAAATCCTATGATTGTGAAAATCATTCGTTGTAAAATGAAAAAAAAAAAGTCTTTTTTCTTCGCGTAAGCTTAACTAAAATAAAAAAATGAATTGGAATTCTATTTTAACCAGATATGTAAGCCATTGAGAAACCTCTTGAATCATTTCCATTACTTGATTCAAGAGGTTTCTCAATGGCTTACACGAAGTTTTCTTATATATATGCTTACGTTGTCCTAGGTTTGTATTCGTCAAGCCCTTTCGTCAATTCAATTCGATATTGATGTAAATGAACCATAACTATGCAACCCTATTCCTAATAGATTAACTCCAAAATAGCATATCCAAATTATAAGAAATCCCATCGAGGCCACAATTGCGGAATTTACGCTTTTTAAATTTGTTCGAGTATGTATATGTAAATAAATCGCAAATATGGTCCAAGTAATAAATGCCCAAGTCTCTTTAGGATCCCAATTCCAATATGATCCCCATGCTTCATTAGCCCACACCGCTCCCGAAAGGATACCTATGGTTAAAAAGATAAATCCTAGGCTAATAATACGATAGCTCCAAAGATCTAATTGTTGAATCAATTGAGATCTGTAATAATTCCTAGAAGAAAGAAACGAAGTGTCTTGTAAAACATTGTTTCTTTCGCTGACGTATTGAATCTCACCAAAAGAAAATGGATCGTTTACGAAATTGTTGCTTTTACTAAAAATCCTTATGAATTTTCGAAATGTAATGACTAGAAGAGCTACTGATAATAACGATCCGCATAAAAGAGCTGCGTAGCCCAATACCATCATACTGACGTGCATCATTAACCAATGGGATTGAAGAGCCGGGACTAATATTGCGGATTGATGCATTTCAGTTAAAAGACCCGAAGTAGCAAAACCTTGGGTAAAAATAGCACTTGGAGCTGTTATTGCGTTTAAATTAAAAAGGTTTTTTTTTTTTTTTAAATAGGGAACCAGATGAATAATGGAAAAACTCCATGAAAGAAAGATTAATGATTCATATAAATTACTTAATGGTAAATGTCCCAAATAAATCCACCGGGTAACTAATAATCCTGTTATACAGAATAAAGTGGCTATCATGCCCTTTTCTGAAGAATTATATAGGCCTACGATTTCATCGACTAATAAGGTTATTAAATGAATTGTAATTACAATTGAAACGATCGAAAAGGATATATGAGTTAATATATGCTCTAAAGTTGAAAATATCATAAAATTTTTGAAATTAAAAACGGGGGGTCCCTCAATTATAGGAATGGAAATCGGGAATTGATTTCATTATAGGACTTACTCTTTTAGAAGATGCCATGCCGCCACTCGGACTCGAACCGAGATGCTCTAGCACTGCTTCCTAAGAGCAGCGTGTCTACCGATTTCACCATAGCGGCTTGCTCGAAATCATAATAACCTGTTTTTATTCAATCGTCGAGATTAAAGGAAAGAATTCAATGCAATATATTTTAGGAAACATTCAAATTGATGATTAAAAACTTTTTGAAAATTTAAAAATTAGGGATTTGAACGTACCATTTTCAACAATAATCCTTAGTTTATCAGTATGATTATATTTATTATTAGGGTGTCAGTTTTATGTAACTTAACACTGGGGATTCTTCAGAATTTATTAGTTTATGTTCCATTAAAATGGAACTGTTGTAACTAGATATTTCGGACTTCAATCCATGGATAAAACTAATTTTTTTTTTTATAACATTAACATAATGTGAATTTTTTAATGATTCTTTTCTCATTTATGGGATTTTATGAATCTACAAAAAAAAACTTATCCACGAAGAAAAAATGGGCACAGTCTTTGTATAATCACCTAAAAATGGTAAAAAGTTTTTTTATTAATTGGGGTAAAGGTTAGGGTATATAGTGATACGAACTTATAGAAATAATGATTTAGAAAGTGATAAAACACATTTTAAACTTAATCAATTAGTTTCAATGATCTATTAATTTTGACTATAGATCTTATATCCGCTCTTCTATATTCTATTCGATAGTATTCTAAATATATTAGAATCTGTATAGATAGTATACAATAATATAAATAAAAAATACAAACTTTTGTTATTATCGAATTCGCAAATCGATGGGGAAAATAAGAATCCCCATCCTGAAAATTATAAAACATACTAAAAAAAAAAGGTGAAACCTTGTGCTTTCTTTTATTCTTTTTTCAAACAAAAATACTATTTTTAGATTTTCAAATTCAGTCAACAAAAAATTATTATTAGACTATAAAAGCAAAACAACTTCAATTTAATATTACTATTGATCGGATCAAACCATTAAAGAACATAAATTATGCCCTTTATTTTAATTTTATTAGTTTATTGTTTTATTTTTTTTATTATTTACATTTTTTTATATTATTTATTTTTTTTATATTATTTATTTTTATAGTTTATAGTTTTATAGAGTTTATTATAAATATTAAAAATAGAAATTATATTGTTTTAACAATGTTTAAAATATTCGATTATTTTAATTATTTTAACTTTGGTAAATTATCCATTTTTTTATAACTTATAAAAAAAATGAAAATAGATTACTTTTCGAGTCAAACCAATTCAGATTTTTCCCAATTTTGGATTATTTATTTGTTGCACAAAAAAAACTTTTTGAATTCCTCGTAGAAAGAGATTTCCCTAACGAAAAGGCTTTCAATGCTGCCGAATATCCCTTCCTTTTCCAGATATTTTTTCGAATTCGTTTTTTTGATATCGAGGTGCGCTTTTTTGGAACTGCCATTAAGAAATTCTAATAGGTTATTCATTGCCAGGGTTGGATGTCAAAGACATCTATTGTTCAAAACCGATTGTTCTTTACTATTCATTATAATTATGGTCATTATAATTATGGATCTATTTATTTTCTAGATTGTACTTCCTTCATAAAAATATGGATATAGAAAAATAGCATAAATAAAATAGTACTAGCAACAAAAACTATATGGTAGTTTTTTTTAATTAAATACAAAAATTGTTTTTTTTTTTTTCTATGCCATATACAATCCGATACAACATCGGGAAGAAAGATTCGTATTTATTTTATTGGTACTCTTATATCTTCCTTCAGCTATATCTTCTATATCTATAGAATCTACTATGCAATAGAACTCGAATTGATTGAAGTTGATAAAAAAACAAATACAAAGAAAAAAACCGTGCCTTTCTATCTCTGGTTAGTTTTTTTTTTTTTTCGAATTTTATACATGGAATAAAATACCTAGAAATGGTTAATAAGCCAATCCCTATAGTTATTAATAAAAATTAGTTATTAATAAAAATTAATAAAAAAACTTTAGTAATTTTTTATATTAATTATTCATTTATTATTCATTTAATTGGGCAAGCTCGAGAAAAGAAAAGAGTACATCTAATTTTATTTTTTTAATTAGAACGAGACTAGTAGTTAATCTGCGAAAAGGTACAGGATAGATTGTTTTATAAAAGCTATTTTAGGAATTTCTTCTTTTAATTTTATGTAAAGTCACGTGTTGGGGTCATAGTTTCTCTATCATAACCTTTCCGACAAATGGCTTTTATTGGAATAGAAGACAATCAATCAGTTCAAATTCGTTACTGATTCTGTTCTGAATAACCCATAAAATAACTTTTATGAGTCAAATTAGGGTTATTTATGCTTCATATCAAAATAAAATACTGTTTTTGGTGAAATTTGTTATCCTTGCTCTATAGATATAAATAAATTATTGTAATACGTAACGGTAATGAAAATTGAAATTTTCATTTTTTGTATCTTCATAAAATTTGACTTAATAATTTAATAAAAATACTTATTTCTTTTTCACTAGTAACTTGGTCATATCGTTTGACCAATTCTAACCTCTTGATTTGAAATATTTGAGGTAGTTGAGAAAGATTCAGAATAATTAAAGCTAGAAAATTTTATTTCAGTTTTGTATATCTTAACTTTTTTTATTAACTTTTTATTAACTGACCTTTTTCAAAAGAAATAAAAGCCGGTGAATCAGAAACAATTAATTAAGATAAAAAGATTCTTTTTTTATGGAATATACATATCAATATTCATGGATCATACCTTTCATTCCCCTTCCAACCCCTATGTTAATAGGAGTAGGACTTCTACTTTTTCCGACGGCAATAAAAAATCTTCGTCGTATGTGGGTTTTTCCTAGTGTTTTACTGTTAAGTATAGTTATGATTTTTTCATCCCATATATTTATTCAACAAATAAATAAGAGTTCTATCTATCTATCTGTATGGTCTTGGACCATCAATAATGATTTTTCTTTAGAATTTGGCTACTTAATTGATCCACTTACTTCTCTTATGTTAATATTAATCACTACTGTTGGAATTATGGTTCTTATTTATAGTGATAATTATATGTCTCATGATCAGGGATATTTGAGATTTTTTGCTTATATGAGTTTTTCTAATACTTCAATGTTAGGATTAGTTACTAGTTCAAATTTGATACAAATTTATTTTTTTTGGGAATTGGTTGGAATGTGTTCTTATCTATTAATAGGTTTTTGGTTCACCCGACCTATTGCGGCGAATGCTTGTCAAAAGGCGTTTGTAACTAATCGTGTAGGGGATTTTGGTTTATTATTAGGAATTTTAGGTTTTTATTGGATAACGGGTAGTTTAGAATTTAGGGATTTGTTTGAAATATTCAATAACGTAGTTGATAATAATGAAGTTAATTTTTTATTTGTTACTTTGTGTGCCTGTCTATTATTTGCCGGTGCAGTTGCTAAATCTGCCCAATTTCCCCTTCATGTATGGTTACCCGATGCTATGGAAGGACCTACCCCTATTTCGGCTCTTATACACGCTGCTACTATGGTAGCAGCCGGAATTTTTCTTGTAGCTCGTCTTCTTCCTCTTTTTATAGTTATACCTTTCGTAATGAATCTAATAGCTTTTATTGGGATAATAACCTTACTTTTAGGAGCCACTTTAGCTCTTGCTCAAAAAGATATTAAGAGGGGTTTAGCTTATT